CCTGTTTGTCTGTCCCCAATAATTAATTCTCGCTGGCCACGCCCTATAGGGATCATAGAATCAATAGCAATAAGTCCCGTTTGAAGAGGCTCATACACGGAACGTCTGGAAATAATACCGGGAGCGGGAGATTCGATTAACCGAGATTCCGAAGATGAAATTTCTCCTCGACCATCAATAGGTTTAGCTAGGGCATTTACAACACGACCCAAATAACCCTCACTTACTGGTATCTGAGCAATTCTTCCTGTTGCTTTTACCGAACTTCCCTCTTGTATCAGCAAACCATCACCCATTAATACAACACCAACATTTTTGGATTCCAAATTCAAAGCAATGCCTACAGTACCCTCTTCAAATTCGACTAATTCACCTGCCATTACTTCATCAAGACCATAAATACGAGCAATGCCGTCGCCTACTTGAAGTACAGTACCTGTATTTACAATTTTTACTTCGGTATTATATTGCTCAATACGTTCACGGATAATTTTACTAATTTCATCTGCACGAATGGTTACCATGAATATTTCTTAATTTGATTCTTTTTCGAAGAAAAAAAAAAATAATGCCTATACTCTATATTCTAGTAGAACGACTAATCAGTTATTTTTTTCTTTCATCGCCCCAAACATATCAATATTAGCACCGATCGTACGTAAATGTAACTCGTTATTTAAGCAACTATTCAGAGTTCCCAGAGCTCCTTGTAATGCTTGTTGTAAAACCCTCTGTTGCACTTGATTAATCGCCCTTTGTTGTTCAAAATGAATCGTTTCATTTTTGTAATTTTCGAATTGTTCCAAAGTTGTATAAATTGAATTAATTAAATTCAATTTTTCTCGTTCTATCTCGGAATAACCATTCACTCGAAACCGATCCGCTTCCGTTTCTACTTTCCTTAAGCGGGCCCGGGCTTTCTCCAGCTGTTCAACGGCTGCTTCCCGTAGTTCTTCTGAATTTCGAATAGTTCTCAAGATTCTCTGTTTTCGATTATCTAATAAATCACTTAATGAAAGTAGATTCTCTTTCCATTTATTTAAAAATGTCTATGATCTCTTCCCGAACCAAACATGAATCTTTCAATTCATTTGGCTCTCACACTCAATTCCTTATAGGAAATTTCCCTATCTTTATTATCGAATGAGCCTATCCTCTTTTCTCTATTTCGAAAAATCTTGAAAATGATTACCAATACAAGATTAAAATATTTGGAGGACTCTTCTGACCAAACAAATAATTGTCAGCAAAGTTGTTTTTTTTATTCAAATCCAAAGAATTCTGATTAATTTATACGTAGGTCATCAATTCCGCATTGTATAAAAGGAGGCGTTAAACAAAACACCTGTTTTTCCTATTTTTCATCGTAAAGAGAATTCAAGTCATTTTATCGACATGAGTGTTCTATATCGAAAAAATTCCAATTTCCGTATTAACATAGTGGTAGAAAGAATACTACATTGCGTATAAACTTCAAACTGGTTAGTTTTAACCATGGTAATGCTCCATTATTCTTGGTTGATAGAGAATCAAAGTAGATTTACCAATGAATCGCGAAATGCTATGGTTCTTAACTATTTTTTTTGTTTATTTAGTAAGAAGTCATTCGCCGGATCATGCACGTTTTTCTAGTTATAACGAAAAAAGTGCAGTTGGTTGGATCCAATCTATTCTTTGAAATAAACAACTCGCACACACTCCCTTTCCAAAAAAAATTAATACACCTAGCACTACACTTAGATTTATTAGATTTGTTGCTAAAATATCGGTATCAAACCCGAAACTTCCGGCGGATGGCCAGTAAATGAAGCAAAGAAAAGAATCGGTTATATTTTTCATATGATCGCATCTCCTCTTATGGATAGACTAATTTTGTTTCTACGATTCCCAGTTTTTTTATTTTTTTATTCGTTTTTTTTTATATTAAATTAAAGTTTATTCTATAATAAAATAATATTTTCATTTCTGACTAAAAATTAATATGAATTACTAGTAAGAATATGAATATAATAAGAATTTTATTCTATCTATTAGAGAATATAGAATATATTTATTAATAAATATATTCTATATTTTGAATTGGTTAGTCAATTGAAAGATTCCCCATAAGAATGATACTTCTTAGAAGTAGATACTAGTTCTTATGTCAATTGCAAAATATCTAGTTGTTTTCAATTCTAAATTAAAAAAGGGGGCGCTCATTGGACTAAATAAAGGGGCGCAAGAAGGCGAATCAGTATGTTAATCCGAATGAAGAAAAAATTGTAGGAGTTAAATCGGAATATATATATAAAAGCAATAGCAGCAACCAAAGTCCACGGAAAAAACAATATGTATTTTTCTTTTTCTATTTTTTTAAAAGATTAAACAAAAGGATTGGCAAATAAAAGCGCTAATGCTACAACCAGCCCATAAATAGTTAAAGCTTCCATAAAAGCCAGACTAAGTAATAAAGTACCCCTTATTTTGTCCTCTGCTTCCGGTTGTCGCGCAATCCCTTCTACAGCTTGCCCTGCAGCTGTACCTTGACCAACTCCAGGTCCAATAGAAGCAAGCCCGACGGCCAACCCAGCAGCGATAACAGAAGCAGCAGAAATCAGTGGATCCATGATAAGTTTCTCCTATTCCAAATAAAATAAAGAAAAGAAATAGTTAATAATATAATCAACCAAGAAATTATGACTTAATTATTTCATTCTTCATTTATCTAGTCGAAGTGTAATTCATGAATAATTTTTATTGAATTATCCAAATAACTTCGATATTCATTTTTTTTTCGTTTCTACCCATGTAGTTTTTTGTGAATACATACAATTTTTGTTCTTATCTTAAATTTTGAACCATTCTTTTAATTCTTCGTTCTTTCTTTTTCTTTATTTCCATTTTTGAGTTATTCAATTCACAATTACAAGAGATGGAATGGAAGGGCTCTTTTTTTCGAATCCCCACCTAAATTTAGAGTAGTAGCAGGACAAATTTAGATAGATAGTCATATATAACTAATGAATATCTACTATGACATATACATGTGTTTGTTCGATACCGTAAACCAATTAGTTATATCTTAGATTCAATAGGATTCGAGAATCATTCTTGGAAACCCCTAAAAAACTAAGAGTTGTCTTATAACGATTAGATTATATATACACTTAGTTCGACCCCCTCACCCTATTTTTTGTCCTTTCTTTTATTCATTATTATCCCATATGGATCAAATTAATCTAAATGTGATTTTATATATATATTTTTTATTTAGGAAAATCAAATAAACTTTGGTCAATCATTGAATGAATGAAACGGAAATATTTTGTAGTTCGATATAACATCTTTTTTTGAATCACATGTCGTAAACAACGTAGATATCATCCTAAATTATAGTTCCCAATCTAATATTTCTAATATTAATTAAATAGAATATACTAATCAATTTTGACATCTAATAAGAATTAATAAGAATTTTAATTAATTAATTAATATACTAAATACTAATAAAAATACTAATAAAAAGGTTGAATATGTTTATAGTTCTAATTGAATGAACAAAATAGTAAATAAAAATAATATTCATTGGAGTAAAATACAAATTGGTCAAAAAAATACTATTTTTCGAAAAAATAGGAAAGAGATCTATCTAAAAGATCTTTTTCCTATTTTTTATTTTATTTATATTTACTTAGTACATTTTTGGGGGTGGGTTAGATAATCCCTTTGATTATTATTAAAAATTTTCAAAATTTCTTTCGATTTTTATTTATTTATGTTTATTTTATTAAGTAGATTATCGTGAGCCACACATACTTTGTCGCAGGCTAAACTAAAAAAAAAGACTATTTTGATAACTAATCAATGATGCCCTTCCATGGATTCACCTATATAAGCCGCAGCTAAGGTAGCAAAAATAAGAGCTTGAATACCGCTTGTAAATAATCCCAGAAACATAACAGGTATAGGAACTACTAAAGGTACTAACGAAACAAGAACAACAACTACTAATTCATCAGCTAATATATTTCCGAAAAGTCGAAAACTAAGTGATAAGGGTTTTGTGAAATCTTCTAAGATGTTAATCGGTAAAAGGATTGGAGTTGGTTGGATGTATTTACCAAAATAAGCCAATCCTTTTTTTGAAATACCCGCATAGAAATAGGCTACTGACGTAAGTAAAGCTAATGCAACAGTAGTATTTATATCATTTGTGGGTGCAGCTAATTCTCCATGAGGTAACTTTATAATTTTCCAAGGCAAAAGAGCCCCTGACCAATTCGAAACAAAAATAAATAGAAACAAAGTTCCAATAAACGGAACCCACGGACCATATTCTTCTCCAATCTGAGTTTTGCTCACGTCTCGGATGAATTCAAGGACATATTCAAAGAAATTCTGACCGGACGTTGGAATAGTTTGCGGATTTCTAACAACTAGAATGGTTGAAATTAATAAGATAGCAATTACAACCCAAGAGGTAATAAGTACTTGAGCATGCACTTGAAAATCCCCTATTTGCCAATAGAAATGTTGACCTACTTCGACAGCAGATATATCATAGAATCTGTTTAATGTGTTGATGTAACATAATAGAACATTCATATTGCCCTGCCCTCTAAAAAAAATATATATATAACTTGAAAGGGAATTATTTTGATTCAACCATTTCCTTATTTGACTTTCATTTCATTTTCTATTTTGAATACCTACTAATCACAAAATATTTATTTTTGCACAATTTTGGAATGCTATAATAACCGATTCCATAAATCTATGAACGCCCAACCAAATCTAAAAATTTATTTATCTTATTATTAATCAAAAATTTCGTATATAGCTAGAACGACCCTCACAAATTGCAAAAACTAATTTGTTAAGAATTAATCGGATTGAAGCTATAGCATCATCATTAGCTGGAATCGAAATATCTGCTAGATCTGGGTCACAATTTGTATCGATTAAACAAATCGTTGGAATTCCCAAAGTGATACATTCTCGAAGAGCCGTATATTCTTCTTGCTGATCAACGATTATTACAATATCGGGTAACCCCGTCATATATTTTATGCCACCCAGATATGTTTCCAAATGAGATAATTGTCTCTTCAACATAGCGGCATCTCTTTTTGGAAGAGAGTTCAGTTTCCCTGTCTTTTGCTCCGTTCTCAAGTCCCTGAACTTACGAAGTCTCGTTTCTGTAGTATACCAATTCGTTAACATACCTCCGAGCCATTTTTTATTAACATAATGACATCGAGCTCTTATTGCAGCCCGTGTTACTGAATCGGCTGCTTTTTTTTTTGTACCAACAATTAAGAATTGTTTTCCTCTGCTTGCTGCATCAAAAACCAAATCACAAGCTTCTGATAAAAAACGAGCAGTTCGAGTAAGATTTGTAATATGAATACCTTTACGCTTTGCCGATATAAAAGGTGCCATTCGAGGATTCCATTTCCTAGTATCATGGCCAAAATGAACTCCAGCTTCCATCATCTCTTCAAAAGTTATGTTCCAATATCTTTTTGTCATTTATCCCCACACGTTTTTTTTTAAAAAAAAAAAGTGAAAAAAACGAGACCAGGTATCCTGAAATAGCAATAAATAATTGTTCCGATGGAACCTTCTCTTTTATAGACGATTGGCCATTAATATATAATCAGGTCATTCATTTTTTCTATTTATTATACTTTATTACCAAATCAAATGACTGCATTTAAAGGGATGAATTGAATGCTTCCTAAAAGCGCATTCAATCCTATATTTCTAATGTATCACAGAAAATTATTTGATTCTTTTCATTTCAAATAATTTTCTGTGATGGAACAAAAGATTTCTAATTTCTACTTCGAATAATTTTTTCTTTTTCAAGGTAATTTTGTTATATTGCCTTGACCGCGAACGGTGCATTATTCTTTTGAATCCGGTACCAACGGGTATCATTCCCCCTAAAACAACATTCTCTTTAAGACCTTTCAACCAATCAATACGACCCCGAAGAGCGGCTTTTGCTAAAACTCTAGCAGTTTCTTGAAAACTCGCTTCGGATATGAAACTTTGAGTATTCAAAGATGTTTTTGTTATTCCCAATAATAAAGCTCGGTAACAAATTGCTTCTTCCAAGGCACGCCCAGTTCGTTCTGCTCGCAATAATCCAATTAATTCACCAGGTAAAAATACATTAGACATTCCATCTTCTGAAACCAAGACTTTGGATGTTATTTGACGCACAATAATTTCGATATGTCTATTATGGATGTGTACTCCCTGGGATCGATAAACCTTTTGGATTTTATTAACCAAAGAAATACGACTTTGCGCTATAGTTAGCTCAGCACCAATCAAGAATCCCCAAGGAATGCCGAGAATTCTTGTTATACACTCATTCCAAGCATCAATTCTTTTTTCGAGATTCATCGATATTGAATCAATCGAACGTATTTCTAATATCTGTTCCACTTTTGGAAGACCTTGTGTTATATCACCGGATCTCGATTTTTCATATATGAATGTAACTAAAATATCTCCTTGATAAAGGATTTCTCCATAATGGCCATGAATGGTTGCTCCTGGAGTCGCCAAATATGGGTTAGCCGATCTTATTATTACAGAATCCATTTGAACAGTTATAACTTGACCCGATTTTAGTTTTAGATGTGGTCCATTTTTCATTTTAGCTATACATATATTTTCACAAATAAATTGTCCAAGACTAATTATTGTAAACGTTTTTTCACAATAATAATGATGGAGAAAATACCAATTCAAATGGAATGGATTCAAAACGATATTACTGTCTAGATCGGGTTTAAAAATTTTATCATTTTCGTCCATTAAATAATATTTAATTACTTGAAAAATTTCCGTTATTTTGTCAAGTTGGAAATTTTTCATTATTGATATTTGATTATGAGTTATTAAACGGTAAAGTGAATAAAAATTTCCAACTTGACGGGCTATTCCTAAAGGGCCTAATGAATTATTATTATTAATTGGAATTATAGGATTTTTTTTTATCCCATTGTGATATTTAACATTGTTGAATGTTCTTATTTGAAAACAATTAGATGATGACAAAATTATCCAAGATCGGCATTCCTTATTTCTATTCAACAACATACGAATAGTTCCGTGATTTTGGCTAAGTGATTTTTGAATTTTTGCCTTGGAATGAATAGAAAAAAATGGATTGATATTGATCCGATCGGATTCATTATCCGCGATCAATCCTAAACCAGATGGGTCATTTCTTTTTCTGATATATGAAGTATTCGATTTTACTAAGTCAATTCTTAGAAAATACTCAATCAAACCATTTGTACTTACTTCAACAAAGGAAGCGGGGGCCTCCTCAATAGAAGGACTTTTTTTGCCTTGATCCCAATTCAAGACTAAACAAGTCCGAACTAATTGAATCCTTGTGTCGGAAATTCCCCGAATGGATTTTCCATTTCCATAAAGAATATAATTGACAACTTTGAGTTCCAGATTATCCCTTTCCTGGAATAGATCTTGTGG